GAACTATTTATGGGGTCTTAGGAATAAAAATTTGGATATTCGTAGACGAAGAATAACAAACTTTATTTGTCTTTACATTTTATCCTTGGATAAAAAACAAAAACTATGTAATGTAGTATAACACTATACAGACAGCAATAAAAAAATTACAGTCTTCTTTTTTGTTTAAGAAAAAATCAGCAATTCTATAAGGTTGAATAAAAATTTCCATCAAAACTCCTTTGATATAATTGCTATGCTTAGTGTGTGACTCGTTAGTTTAGGATTCGATTAGACTAAGAAAAAAAAGAACTTACCTATAAAAGCAACTAATAACTATAGCATTAATAAATAACCTAAGCAACTCATTGCTTCGCATTATCTGGATCCAAAAAAATCAGTCAAGATATGATAGACTGATCATATAATTGTAGCAACTGAATTTTTTTTACAAAAAAAGAATAACGAAATATTATTATAAGTTATCAAAGGTAATCGAAAAGTATGCGGATAAATGGAAGGATGAAAGAAAGAGAGAAAAAAATTTGAATATTAATGATCTATTATTCCAATTTGTAAAGTCTATGAGGTCACTGTAATAAAAACAATGTAATAAAGCATGAATACAGATTCATTCATAATAATTAAATAAATCTGTTCGTTCTGAAAACAAAAAATTAAGAGCCTTGAGCCAATAAAAACTGAGAAAATTGACTCAAAAATAAATTAAAAAATGAAATTAAAAATTTCAGGTACGAGCTCCATTGTAGAATTCGGGCCTAATGATTAATCAAGAGGCGATGGGAACGACGGAACCCATGAATATATAGGACTCAATTGAAAAATAAATCTTAGTAATTCATTGGACAGGATGGCGGAATAAACCATAAACTTTATTATCTATTCTGATTTTTATTCTGAGAGCTCGTGGGATAAACATCAAACTTAAATAGATATTGAAAGAGTAAATATTCGCCGGCGAAAATTTTTTTTTTTTCAAATAAAAAAGTAATAAAAAACTAAAAAAAAAAAATGAAAAAGATAAAAGAAAATAAGGATTTTGTTAGAATAGAATATTCTAACTCTAACAAAAACGACATTCGAGATAATGATATTACGTTATTTTAAAATAAATATAAATAGAATTCATCTTGGATTTCATTTTGAAAAAGACATACACAAATTTAGAAGAGATCAGATTAAATTTAAAAAAAGACCATGATTAATCCTATTAATCATTAACTACATCTATATCTTAATACAAGCTTTTTAGTACTTTTATTCGCGAGGAGCTGGATGAGAAGAAACTCTCACGTTCAGTTCTGTAGTAGAGGTGGAATTTCTAATTTAGAAAAAACCCATCAACTATAACCCAAAAAGAACCAGATTTCGTAAACAACATCGAGGAAGACTAAAAGGAATATCTTCTCGTGGGAATCGTATTTGTTTTGGCAGATATGCTCTTCAAACACTTGAACCAGCTTGGATCACATCTAGACAAATAGAAGCAGGGCGACGAGCAATGTCAAGAAATGTACGACGTGGGGGAAAAATTTGGGTACGTATATTTCCAGACAAACCAGTTACAGTAAGACCGGCGGAAACGCGTATGGGTTCTGGGAAAGGATCCCCAGAGTATTGGGTAGCTGTGGTTAAACCAGGTAAAATCCTTTATGAAATGGGTGGTGTACCCGAAAATATAGCCAGAAAAGCTATTTCAATAGCGGCATCAAAAATGCCTATAAAAACCCAATTCATTATTTCTGAATAGGAATATAGAATGAAAAAGCTAAATAACATTTAAGGATAAAAAGATTATCGGTTTTATTTTTTTGACAAACAATATTTTTTTACTTCGTCCTTTGTATTAAAAGAAGAGATAAAAAAAAATGATATGATTCAACCACAAACCTATTTGAATGTAGCAGACAACAGCGGGGCTCGGGAATTAATGTGTATTCGAATAATAGGAGCTAGTAATCGCCGATATGCTCATATTGGTGACGTTATTGTTGCTGTAATCAAGGAAGCAATACCAAATACTCCTCTAGAAAGATCAGAGGTGATCAGAGCAGTAATTGTACGTACTTGTAAAGAACTCAAACGTAACAATGGGACGATAATACGATATGATGACAACGCCGCAGTTGTCATTGATCAAGAAGGGAATCCAAAAGGAACTCGAGTTTTTGGGGCGATCCCACGGGAATTGAGACAATTAAACTTTACTAAAATAGTTTCATTAGCTCCTGAGGTCTTATAAGACCTCAATATCGATAGTTAGTATAGGATTAAAAAAATGGTATTGAAATCAAATTAATTAATCGATTGTGTATCACGCATATACCCTTAACCCTTAATAATAAAATATTAATAATTTAATTCATATATTAATATATAATTCGTCTATATCTAATATATAAATAACAATATAAATAAAAGAAAAAGAACATGTTGATTATATCAAAATTATAGAACAATAAGGAATTTTAACTTATCATGGGGAAAGACACTATTGCTGATGTAATAACCTCTATACGAAATGCTGACATGAATAGAAAAGGAACAGTTCGGATAGGGTCGACTAACATCACCGAAAGCATTGTTAAAATACTTTTACGGGAGGGTTTTATCAATAACGTAAGGAAACATCGTGAAAACAATCAATATTTTTTGATTTTAACCCTAAAACATAGACGAAATAAGAAAGAATCCTATAAAACTATTTTAAATTTAAAGAGAATAAGTCGACCGGGTCTACGAATCTATTCTAACTCTCAACGAATTCCACGAATTTTAGGCGGAATAGGAATTGTAATCCTTTCGACTTCTCAAGGTATAATGACAGACCGAGAAGCTAGACTAAAAAGAATCGGCGGAGAAATTTTGTGTTATATATGGTAACCCTTCTAATATAAAAATTGGATATCCGGAATTTACCATTTGTGAAAAAAGGGGGTTATGTAATACCACCCCTGCTAAAAATAAAAGTTTTAGCAAGTTCTTAGGTATAAGTTAATCAGGGGACAGCCGCTTTCTAGACTCCATAACAAGGATTTAAAAGAGTAAGTGGTTTTTTCAATTTCAACATTCCTTTCACGAAGATACAATTAAAGATTCAAAAATATCAAGAAACCTTTTTTCGTCCAACAAAACAATAAGTATATTCACAGAATTAAGGAATAATAACTATGAAAATAAGGGCTTCCGTTCGTAAAATTTGTGAAAAGTGTCGACTAATCCGTAGGAGAGGACGAATTATAGTAATTTGTTCCAACCCGAGGCATAAACAAAGACAAGGATAATCTTACTAAAGGAAATAAAATAAAGGAAAGGGCACTTACAAGGAGCTGGCAAAAAAAGTCCGTTTTGACATGATATGGATATATCCATATATTTCTTGTGAAATGAAAAAATATGGCAAAACCTATATTAAGAATTGGTTCACGTAAAAATACACGTAGTGGTTCACGTAAAAATGTACGTAGAATACCAAAGGGAGTTATTCATGTTCAAGCAAGTTTCAACAATACCATTGTGACCGTTACAGATGTACGGGGCCGGGTTATTTCTTGGTCCTCCGCGGGTACTTGTGGATTCAGGGGTACAAGAAGAGGAACACCTTTTGCTGCTCAAACCGCAGCAGGAAATGCTATTCGAGCAGTAGTGGATCAAGGTATGCAACGAGCTGAGGTAAGGATAAAAGGCCCTGGACTGGGAAGAGATGCAGCATTACGAGCTATTCGTAGAAGCGGTATACTTTTAAGTTTCGTACGAGATGTAACCCCTATGCCACATAATGGTTGTAGACCTCCTAAAAAAAGACGTGTATAGAACTAAATAAAAGCTGAAAGGGTTTCAAGAGAAATAAACGATTCAATGATCTGATCAAATCAAATTACTATGGTTCGAGAGAAAGTCAAAGTATCTACTCGGACACTACAGTGGAAGTGTGTTGAATCAAGAAGAGACAGTAAGCGTCTTTATTATGGACGCTTTATTCTGTCTCCACTTATGAAAGGTCAAGCCGACACAATAGGCATTGCGATGCGAAGAGCTTTACTTGGCGAAATAGAAGGAACATGTATTACACGTGCAAAATCTGAGAACATACCACATGACTATTCTAATATAGTAGGTATTCAAGAATCAGTACATGAAATTTTAATGAATTTGAACGAGATTGTATTAAGAAGTAATCTATACGGAACGCGCAACGCGCTTATTTGTGTCAAAGGTCCCGGATATATAACTGCTCGAGACATAATTTTACCGCCCTCTGTGGAAATAGTTGATAATACACAGCATATAGCTACCTTAACGGAACCAATAGATTTGTGTATTGGATTAAAAATCGAGAGGAATCGCGGATATAGCCTAAAAATGTCAAATAACTTTGAAGACAGAAGTTATCCTATAGATGCAGTATTCATGCCTGTTCAAAACGCAAATCATAGTATTCATTCTTATGGGAATGGGAATGAAAAACAAGAGATTCTTTTTCTAGAAATATGGACAAATGGAAGTTTAACTCCTAAAGAAGCACTTCATGAAGCCTCCCGGAATTTGATTAATTTATTTATTCCTTTTCTACATGTAGAAGAAGAAACGTTCTATTTAGAGAACAATCAAGTTACTTTACCCCTCTTTCCTTTTCATAATAGATTAGTTAACCTAAGAAAAAAAAAAAAAGAACTAGCATTTCAATATATTTTTATTGACCAATTAGAATTGCCTCCCAGAATCTATAATTGTCTCAAAAAGTCCAATATACATACATTATTGGACCTTTTGAATAACAGTCAAGAAGACCTTATAAAAATTGAACATTTTCACATAGAAGATCTAAAAAAGATATTAGACATTCTAGAAAAAGAATAGAACAAGCATTAAAAAAAATTACTAAAAAGTAAATTTGAAATTGAAATGGATTTTAAACCTGCAACGTAATTTCTATGTTACAGTCGAACCCAATTTAATTAATTTAATTAATTAGATATGTATCTAGGGAGAATTCATTT